GAAGGCTGGTTTTGCAAACATGAATAGAATGTTTCTAACAGTTTTCATATTTTATATTTATCCGCCTAACCTCAAAAGAAAGATCTTTCTTTGACTTTGATGAAAATTTATCTATTTTTTATAGTTATAATTAGAATTAATTGGTCGTTCCTATCCAATAATCTACTAGTACCGGCTCGCTATTCACTCGGTTTTTGGGTCATAATCATTATGTAGGAGAGATGGCCGAGTGGTTGAAGGCGTAGCATTGGAACTGCTATGTAGGCTTTTGTTTACCGAGGGTTCGAATCCCTCTCTTTCCGTACCTTCATCTAATTCACTGATCTTACTAACCAAAAGAGTAAAATATATAAAATTATATTCCAACACAAAACAGTTAGACCTTTCTTTGATATATATTTTATTACTAATTACTGTGTCACGGAAAATACTGAAAGGAAAAGAGTAGACAAGGAATGAAAACCTCCCTCCCGTTCTATGATACCTAAATCGGAGAAAAATCCGGATCAAACTCTTATTTATCTTAACCTTAGGTTAATTTACTTCGACGAAAGGGATCAAAATTGTCCGAACCCTTGTGATTTTTTATTTTCTTTTCGTTAGGTTTAGGTCTGGCGCGAATAATATTCTACGACTAGCAATTCATTTATTTTCAAACCGACCCATTTACTATCTATTATTTGATTGACTAATCCTTTATATTGGAATGGTTGAAGAGTCAAATGTTTTGGCATTTCGTCCTGAGAGGATGAATCGAAAGAATTTTTAATCAGAGCTCTAGAGTTTTGTTCATCCCTCGCCGTAATAATATCTCGGGGTTTGCAGCGATAACTTGGTATATCTACTATACGACCATTGACTAAAATATGTCTATGGTTAACCAATTGACGGGCTCCAGGAATAGTCGGAGCCATACCCAATCGAAAAAGGATGTTATCCAAGCGCATTTCAAGTAATTGGAGTAAAACCTGACCTGTTGACCCCTTGGCTTTGCCGGCGATACGAACGTATTTAAGCAATTGTCGTTCTGTAAGACCATAATGAAAACGCAACTTTTGTTTTTCTTCTAGACGAATACGATATTGAGATTTTTTACCGGAACGTGATTGGTTTCTAAGATCACTTCCGGCTCTAGGCCTTTTATTAGTTAGTCCCGGTAAAGCTCCCAGGCGGCGTATTTTTTTGAAACGAGGTCCCCGGTAACGCGACATAAAGACTCCTTATTCTTATTTATATTGAATTCTTATTGATGAAATTTCATTCTACAGAATAAACCTAAACTAAAACTGAACTAAATGATAAATGAAGCGAAGTTTACGGAAGTAGTGTACTTGTACTCTAAAGAATAATTAGATGAATAAATATCCAGACCTTTCTATTCTATATATATTCTATATATATATATATATATTCTATATAAAGATTCTATATAGATAAAAAATAGATAAAAGGGATTCTTTTCATGGCATAGTTGTAAGTTCCTATAAGATAAAAAATATATTTTTCGATATTATTTGATTTCGGATTTCAAAAGGGCATTCTCAATCATGTAAAAACTCGAAGAAAATAAATAGAGAAAAGCCGGCTATCGGAATCGAACCGATGACCATCGCATTACAAATGCGATGCTCTAACCTCTGAGCTAAGCAGGCTCACATAAGATAAATTATACCTGCATAGGGATTCAATAAACTATTGTTAGCTATTAATTAATTTAATATACTTATATTTGCATTCTTGGCGATTCCTATTAGCTAGTCATAATGAATATGACTATCGAAAAAATATAATATAGAATTGAAAGGAAATATTCAATACTCATACTTACCATAGACCATAGAATATAACGATTAATCTATCGATATATAATTTTAGTTTTTTTTCTCACGTCACAATTATATAGTACAATTCTATAGTATAGCATTTAATATTAAAAAATATTTGATTCGATCTATTTTTAGATTAAATCATTTTCGTTTTTGCTTTCAAATGATATTTGAAAGTCTTTTTATTACACTTATATATTTTATTTCATATCATCATATATATCTTTTTTATTTCTAAATGGAATGATTTGTTTTAAATAATTAGAAATTATTGCGCTTTGATTCGTAAAGATGGAAGCTCAGACGAAAAAAAGAATCGACCGTTCAAGTATTCCAAATTGCATGGGAAAAACGAGCAGAAGAGAGACATATATACGTGGTATATCTCCATCTATATTGAATTGCAGATACAGAAATGATAGAATCGTTTCTGATTGGACCAAATGCGGGTGCGGGTTTCCTATAGAAGATGAAAGAAGATAGCCAAGAAATAAAAGAGGAGAAAAACTTTTTCGAGATAGGAATCAGTATTTAATGAATTCAACGGTTCCAGCAGAAATGAAATAAAAAAGAGAACGACATCTCAATAAAAATGAGATCCTAATCTCAAAACAAAAAGGGGATATGGCGAAATTGGTAGACGCTGCGGACTTAATTGGATTGAGCCTTGGTAT